AATACTAAAAAACAAAGAAAAAGAAGCAATTTTCTTCTGGTTTGAAAAACCTCTTGTGACCCGTCTTTTCGACTATAAGCGATGGAATCGTCCATTGCGGTATATAAAAAATGATCAATTTGAAAAAGCTATAAGAAATGAAACGTCACAATATATTTTTTACACATGTCGAAGTGATGGCAACCAAAGAATATCTTTTACGTATCCATCCAGTTTGTCAACTTTTTTGGAAATGATACAAAGAAAAATGACTTTGTACACAAATACAATGGAAAATCACTTCTCTTATGAACTGTATAATCAATGGGTTCATACCAAAGACCAAAAAGAAAAGAATCTAAGCAATGAATTTCTAAGTAGACTACAGGCTATAGACAAGGGATCTGTTCCTATGTATGTAATAAAAAAAAGAACGAAATTATGTAATAATAAGATCAAAAAAGCATACTTGCCGAAAAAATATGATCCTCTCTTGACTGGTCCCTATCGTGGAACAATTGCCTTTTTGTTTTCACCCTCCATCGAAAATGACATGGGAACTCTTTGGATAAATAAGATCCATGGTATGCTTTTTACTACTAATACTGATTATGTAGAATTTGATCAAAAAATGGATATGTATGCGTTTGATAGAAAATCATTATCAACGGAAATAGAACCTTTTTTTAACTTTATTAGTAAATTAAATACAGAATCACCATCGTATTTAAATGTGAAAAGACTTTCTTTATTTCTAGAAAAAAAAATTTTGGATTCTAAATCAAAATTTTTAAAATTATTATTCAATGCAGTTCTAACTGATACCAACGATCAGACAATTAGAAAAAAATATCTTGGAGTAAGCATAAAAGAAATACCTCGATGGTCATATAAATTAATCAACGATTTCGAACACGAACAAAAAGCAAATGACGAAGGCCTGGCAGAGGATCCTCAGATTCGTTCAAGAAAAGCTAAATTTATAATAATTTTTAATGATAATCAGCAGAATCCCGATAATACCCTTCAAACAGAGGAAGTAACTTTATTACGTTATTATGAACAATCCGATTTTCGTCGAGAGATAATAAAAGGATCGATGCGCGCTCAACGACGGAAAATGGTTATTTCAAAACAGGTTCAAGCGAACGCCCATTCCCCCCTTTTCATGGACAGAATAGAAAGCCCTCTATTTTTTGCGTTTGATATCTCCAAACTGATGAAATTTATTTTTATAACTAGGATGGGTAAAAAGACAGAATTAAAAATTTCGGATTATGTGGAGGAAGCTAAAAAAAAAAAAGATAAACTAAGAGTAGATAAAAGTTACAAGCACAAAATGCAAGAAAAAGCGCAGATCGAAACAGCAGAAATTTGGGATACTATTCTATTGGGTCAAGTAATAAGAAGTTCAATATTACTAACACAAGCAATCCTTAGAAAATATATTCTACTACCCTCTTTTATAATAGCTAAAAATCTTGGTCGTCTGCTATTATTTGACTTTCCAGAATGGTCTGAGGATTTAACGGATTGGAAGAAGGAAAGATATGTTAAATGCACCTATAACGGTGTTCAATTAGCAGACAATGAATTTCCAACAAACTGGTTAACAGAGGGTATTCAAATAAAGATACTCTTTCCTTTCCGTCTGAAACCTTGGCACCGATCTAATCCAGACTCTCCTTATAGAGAAAAAAAAAAACACAAATATGATTTTTGTTTTTTAACTGTTTGGGGGATGGAAACCGACCTACCTTTTTGCTCTCCCCGAAAACGATCCTCCTTTTTTGCACCTATTTTAAAAGAACTTGGAAAAATGCTTCTAAAAAGGAAGCCAAATTGTTTTCCAATTCTAAGAAGATTAAACGAACGAACAAATTTCTCTCTAAGAGTCTCAACAACAATTCAAAAAAGCATTCTCCTTATAAAAAAAATAAAAAAAGAATTAGCAAAAAAAAAACCAAAGCTATTATTTGAATTAGGAGAAGTATATGAGTTGCGTGAAACTAAAAAAGAAAAAGATTTTTTAATCCGTAATATTATTAAACCATCCAGTAAACTAAAATCTATTGATTGGAGAAGTTATTCACTGCCAGAAAAAAAAACAAAAGAGCTGACTGATAGAACAAGCCTAATCATAACCCAAATAAACAAACTTATAAAAAAAAAAAAAAATCTAACTTCAGAAAAAAACATTAGTTCGAACAAAAAAAGTAATGATGCTAACAGATTAGAATCCTATATATATATTTTTCAGGTGTTAAAAAGAAGAAAGATTAGATTAATCCGTAAATCACATTTTTTTATACAATTTTTCTTTCAAAGGATATACTTCTTAGGTATGATTAATATTCTTCGGATCGACACACAAGTTTTTCTTGAATCAACAACAAAAAAAGTTAAAAAATACATTTACACTATTTATAGTAAAGCAAATCCCGAAAGAATTGAGAAAAAAAAAAACACACAAATTCACTTTATAAAGTCACTTTCTAGTAATATTAAAAAATATTCAAAGAACTTACCTTCTTTGTCACAAGCATATGTATTTTACAAATTATCAAAAACCCACGTTATTAACTTAAGATCTGTTCTTCAATATCACGGAACACCCGTTTTAAAGAAAAACGAACTAACGGGATATTTTAGAACACAAGGAATATTTAGTTCCGAATTCAAAAATAAAAAACTTCATAATTCTAGACTGAATCAATGGAAAAATTGGTTAAGGGTTCATTATCAATATAATTTATCTAAAATTCAATGGTCTAAATTAGTAGCCCAAAAATGGCAAAATAGAGTTAATAAAGCCCCCCAAAAAGATTTAAACAAATGGTATTCATATGAATATGAAAAAGAAACTTATTCTCTATTACCAAATAAAAAAGAAAATTTTAAAAGACACTCTGAATATGACCTCTTCTCATCTAAATCTATTAATTATGAAGCTAAGAGGAACTCCTATAGTTATGTATCATCATTACACGTAAACAATACCGAAGAGATTTCTTATAATTACAACATAGATAAACAAAAATTATTTGATGGGTTGGCAATTATACTTATCAAGAATTATCTAGGAAAAGATGCTATTATGGCTAAAAATCCGGATAGAAAATATGCGGATTGGAAAATTATCCATTTTAGTGTTAGAAAGAAGCTCACTAGTGAGGCTTGGATCCATAGCACCAGTAATAAACAGACTAGTCACGATCAAAAAGTTGAGAAAATGTATAAGAAATATCCTTTTTATCTCACAATTCATGAAGACATCAACCCCTTCACTAAAAAACATTTTGCTTGGATGGGAATGAATGAAGAAATACAAAGCAAGGCCATATCCGATTTTGAACTTTGGTTCTTCCCAGAAGTTATGTTACTTTATAATTCATATAAAATAAAACCCTGGGTCATACCCATAAAATTACTTTTTTTTTTTTTTCAGGGAAATGCACCGATTAGTACAAATAAAAACATCAATGAAAAAAAATATATTGAAGAAGATTATGCGGGATCAGTCATAAAAAACCATACAAATAAAAAGCAAAACACAAGCGCTACAGAAACAGAATTAGATTTTTTCCTACAAAATAATTTGCTTATTCAATTTATAAATGATTCTTTTTTTAATCAACAACTAATCAATAATATCAAGGTATATTGTCTCCTGCTTAGACTGAGAAGCCCGCGAAAAGTTTTTATATCCTCTCTGCAACGAGGCGAAATGATTTTCAATATAATGCTGAGTCACAAGGATGTCCATATTCCCGAATTGGTGAAAGGAGGGGGGGTTAGCATCGAACCGGTTCGTCTGTCTGTCAAAACGAATGGACAATTTATTAGATATCAAAGCATAAGTATTTCATTGGTTCATAAGAATAAAGATCGCATTAATCAAAGATATGGTGATAAAAATAATTTTTTTAAATCCCTTACAAGACATCAAAAAATAACTGGAAATAGAGATAAAAACGATTATGCTTTGCTCGTTCCCGAAAATATTTTATCACCTAGACGTCGGAGAGAATTGAGAATTGTAATTTCATTCAATTCAAGAAAAGGGAAGGGTGCGGGTCTAAATCCCATACTTTGGGATGGAACGAACGTAAAAAACTGTGTTAAATTTTTGGATACAAGCCCAAGTCTTGATATAGATAAAAATAAATTAAAAAAATTAAAGTTCTTTCTGTGGCCCACTTATCGATTAGAAGATTTAGCTTGTATGAATCGCTATTGGTTTGATACCACTAATAGCAGTAGTTTCAGTGTGTTAAGGCTACATATGTATCCACAATATCAATATCCACAATTTTAAAATAGACGACGATAAATTTTTGCTAGATATCAGATATCATATCTAATATTTCAAAGCAAACTAATACATACATGTAGTATCTTACATTCCATGATAATTCGATCTATAAATAAAAAAATCAACGGAATTTTTTTTTGAGAAAATTAAGAGTAGATAACTTAATTTAGTATACCCGATTCAAATGGTTAGCATTATTCTTTTTTATTATTTCTGATCAGTAAAATTAACAATAAAAAAAATATCTTTAAACAATAAAAGGGGGAGCAATTTACGTTTTATGGTAAAAAATTCATTCATTTCAGTTTTTTTCCAAGAAAAAAAAGAAGAAAACCCGGGGTCTGTTGAATTTCAAGTATTAAGTTTCACTAATAAGATACGACGACTTACTTCACATTTGGAATTGCACAGAAAAGACTATTTATCTCAGAGAGGTTTACGTAAAATTCTGGGAAAACGTCAACGATTACTAGCTTATTTGTCAAAGAAAAATCGAGTACGTTATAAAGAATTAATTGGTCGGTTGGAAATTCGTGAGCCAAAAACTCACTAATTTTAATTTTAAAGAACTTTAATTATTTGATGTTCGATCTTGAATTTTTATTATTTTCGGCAATTCGTGGAAGAATCAATCGGGGAAAAACCTATGAATGTACCAGCTACAAAAAAAGACCTCATGATAGTAAATATGGGTCCTCAGCACCCATCAATGCATGGTGTTCTTCGACTCATCATTACTCTAGATGGTGAAGATGTTATTGACTGTGAACCAATATTGGGTTATTTACACAGAGGAATGGAAAAAATAGCAGAAAACCGAACAATTATACAATATTTACCTTATGTAACAAGGTGGGATTATTTAGCTACTATGTTCACAGAAGCGATAACCGTAAATGCACCAGAGCAGTTAGGAAATATTCAAGTACCGAAAAGAGCCAGCTATATCAGAGTAATTATGTTGGAGTTGAGTCGTATAGCTTCTCATTTGTTATGGCTCGGACCTTTTATGGCCGATATTGGTGCACAAACCCCTTTCTTCTATATTTTCAAAGAAAGAGAATTAGTATATGATCTATTCGAAGTTGCCACTGGTATGAGAATGATGCATAATTATTTTCGTATCGGAGGAGTCGCTGTTGATCTACCCCATGGCTGGATAGATAAATGTTTAGATTTCTGTGATTATTTTTTAACAGGGGTTGCTGAATATCAAAACCTTATTACACGAAATCCTATTTTTTTAGACCGAGTTGAGGGAGTAGGGATTATTAGCGAAGAGGAAGCAATAAATTGGGGTTTATCAGGACCAATGCTACGAGCTTCCGGAATAAAGTGGGATCTTCGTAAAGTTGATCATTATGAGTGTTATGACGAATTTAATTGGGAAATCAAATGGCAAAAAGAAGGGGATTCGTTAGCTCGTTATTTAGTACGAATCAGCGAAATGACGGAATCTATAAAAATTATTCAACAGGCTCTGGAAGGAATTCCAGGAGGGCCCTATGAGAATTTAGAAAACCGATGCTTTGATATAGTAAGGGATCCAAAATGGAATGATTTTGAATATCGATTCATTAGTAAAAAGCCTTCGCCCACTTTTGAATTGTCGAAACAAGAACTTTATGCGAGAATCGAAGCACCAAAGGGAGAGTTGGGCATTTTTTTGATAGGAGATCAAAGTGTTTTTCCTTGGCGATGGAAAATACGACCGCCAGGTTTTATCAATTTGCAAATTCTTCCTCAGTTAGTTAAAAGAATGAAATTGGCTGATATTATGACGATACTAGGTAGTATAGATATCATTATGGGAGAAGTTGACCGTTGAAATGATAATTGATAGAACAGAAATACAAGATATCAATTCTTTTTACAGATTGGAGTCTTTAAAGGAGATCTATGGGATCATATGGATGTTTATACCTATTTTGACTCTTGTATTGGGAATAACAATAGGTGTACTAGTAATTGTGTGGTTAGAAAGAGAACTATCCGCAGGGATACAACAACGTATTGGACCTGAATATGCCGGCCCTTTGGGAATTCTCCAAGCTATAGCAGATGGGACAAAACTACTTGTTAAAGAAGATATTATTCCATCTAGAGGAGATAGTGGTTTATTCAGTATCGGACCATCGGTAGCGGTCATATCAATTTTACTAAGTTATTCAGTAATTCCTTTTGGTTCTCATCTTATCCTAGCTGATATAAATATCGGGGTTTTTTTATGGATCGCTATTTCAAGTATTGCTCCTATTGGACTTCTTATATCAGGATATGGATCAAATAATAAATATTCCTTTTTAGGTGGTTTACGAGCAGCTGCTCAATCCATTAGTTATGAAATACCATTAACTCTATGTGTGTTATCAATATCTCTACGTGTGATTCGTTGAGACATAAACTTTTGACTATTTCCGTTCTTTCGCGGAAAGCGTTGAATAGATAGTCTCCGTTTTTTGTTCATCGTTAGTGTTGATGAACTAAATCAGATAGTTCTATGAGTGAAAAAAAACAGCTTATAAGTTTGCAGTAAGAAGTCGAGCCTCATTTCCTATGTACCAGGATTAAGCAAAAGTAAATATAAGCAGTAGAGACTGTTTACCCCAAGATTGATTGGTTGGGCATCATGGCTTGAAGCGGGTTCACAAGATCAACTGTATGGGGTTTTCATTAGCGTTTGGCTATATTACCCGACTACCATAACAGGCGATTGGGCAAAAATGAGTGGATGGTTAGAAACACCAAATTACACAAGGGATTAGTAATAGAGATTATGTAAATTATACAAAGGGCCGTTTCCGCATAAAAGGAAGACCAATTGGGGCTTTACGTTAGTAGAAATGATCAGGTAGTACTCCCCATGATTCCGATCCAGAGTATGCTCCTATCCACCGATTAAAGAAATTACTATCAAGAACGAAATAATCCTTTACTTTTTTTGAATCCACTTTTTAGAAACAAGAATAGGAACGAAAAAAGTAGAAAGACTGCAATTACAATAAAAATGAAGAAAAAAAGAGAGAGAAAGATTAATTAATTTATATAGAAAGCAATTTCTTGATTTATGAACTAAAACCAATGACTATGCATGATTCTATAATTGAATCAATTAAATACTAAATCCAATTAAAATGGGAGAATTCTTATGTTTAGTGTAGTGGAAGTTGTGTTTAAAAGAATAACAAGAAGCTTTTATATTCTATTAGTTAGTGCCTATATATATGTCTACTTTTTAGGCAGATTAGGTAGAACACCATCACCCATTCTACTCAAAGAAACTTCAGAAATGGAAGAAACAAATATTGTTTCTTCCATTTCTGAATCCTTCAAATCTCGTCCGCTTCAAATGAACGGGGACGGAAGTTCTGGTGGAAGTAGACATGGGGTTAAGCTATTTGGGCAATTGATGGTCCCTCACACTGCCCCCCCCCCCCCCAGTACCAGACGTGAAATCTGTCAAGGAAGTCATATTTAATTTGTTACAGTATGTACGTACTAAATACGAAAAAAGTTCTACTGGTGTCTATCCTGAATATCTAGACAACCGGTATAACGAACTGAACTTAGACCAATCATCTCCCTCAAAGCGAGCCTTCATTGTAAGGACGTGTGAAAATATAAAAAAAGAAATTAACTTGAATAAAGGTATAGAGCCCGGCTGCGGTATTAAAACGGTGTCAGTTATAAATGTAGCTTCGCAATTAATTATGCGTGTAGAGAATTGGGAAAAACAAAACTAGTGATATTATAAAGAAGAGGCACCAAGGGTACCCTTGGTGCTTCGGAATACTATAGCATTGAGAGAGTGACCCCCTCTTCCATTACTACCTCTCTTTTCGAATACTCCTTCAGCCTTGTTAAAACCTCATTATACCCAGAATCTTTGACATGGGCTTCTCTGGTGTCATGATGAGAACACATCGCCGCTTAATAGGACTAGACGCAAAGATAAAATCCACATCCATTTCAAGACTGGGAGAATCCTTCAAATAAATATTAACCAATCACATAATAAACTAAGCGCGATCTGGCAGCAATTTCTACTATAAAATATAAAAACCGAGAAGCCTTCGCTGTTTCAGAAAAGAGAATAAGGATCCCTAGAACCTAGGGAGCTTGTTTCAAGGCCTAAAAGAATCTTTCAGCAATATGAAGAGCTATGCATTGACCTGTGAGTCCTAGGACATGGTATGGTTTGCTGGCTGTCCTCTAGTGAGATCGTAAGAAAGCTTATAGTAGTTTAAACTAGCTCAGGTAAACCTTCGCACCTTATTCGCTTCCATCATTCGAAGTCTTTTCTATTTCTAGCTTAATTGACCGAATAAAGCTAGTTTAAGGTCTCTTACTCCTATTCCAACTAAAGTTGGAATTGTCTAGAAGAGAAGACGACTTACGTAAGCTAGGTAAACCCCCTCTGGGGACACGACAAAGAGACCTAGTTGCCACTCTTACGAGGTGCTATCCCCTTTCGGGGAAGCTACAGAAAAGGTCTTAGAGACGCCTCTAGTTAGATAGTTAGACTTAGAAGAAGTTCTCCAAATGAGCATAAACTTCAACAGCCGTAGTTAGACTGGAAGACGAAGTGCTAGCTCTTAGAGTTCGAGACTTGAAGAAGCAAATATAAATATATTATATAGTCGGAAAGTAGAACACATCTCAAATCCACGACACCATATATATATATCCGAGCTCTGTAGGACTCTTTCTTGTAGTGTTGTAAGAGAAAGGTACTCCTACTAACTAGTATTAACAAGCAAAGAGAAATATTCCAGCAGGAGAGAAAGAAGTCATGAAGTCTGATTTATTGATGTTAGCCGAGCTATAGAAGTTATCAGACATATCATAAATGGATTCTTCTTGGGTCTGTGGACTTATCACCTCATCTAAACAAGCACTATACGCATCTATAAAGGAAATTACTTGAAACAACAAGGGAGTCTTCTCTGGCATTGGGATTGAACTACCGGAACCCCTTTCAGGCAACTTTCTACTAATTGATCCTTTCGTTCCAGCAGCGCATTTAAGATGGACTCAAGAAAAGGGTAAGGAGCGTAGTTTCTGACAGCAGCGTATACTCAAAAACTCTAGATCTACTACCTTTGAGCCAGAGCCCGAAATATAAATATAAGGGAGAGTCACGTTAGCTTGTGTGGCCGGTGAAACACTCCTATAAGCTGATCTTGGTTAACTAGTCTACCAGTCTAAGACCGAAGGGAACTGTTCTTTATTCGAGTCTATCTAACCCATAAGCCTGAGCTGCTATAATCCTTAGGTTCTAAATTAGTGGGAATCGGCCTATGGCCCCTACTGTGACTCCTTTTTCCCTTCAGCTAATGTTCCATGCTCCGATGCGGTACAAAAAGAAGACTTCTCACATTCCTAACACATGCAAGTAGGACTTCGATTTCTACAATCCTAAGGCATTGGGGTTTCTGCCTTGCTCCCGGTACTAGATGGGAATGAGTAAATCTGTCACTAGTCATCCCGAGGTCCCTCTTCTCTCCTATTACTGAATCTCCTATTACTGAACTCTTGACTCTTTACCGGGATTAGAGAGGGTCTTAGATTCTTGAGTTCTGGACACCCCCATTCCTTGTCTTGAGGAGCATATTAGTAAGGATCAGAAGCCCAAGAGCAGCCTAGGGATCTTCTATCTTCCGGCTTAGATTCCATCCTGGATTAGAGGATTGGGCTACTAATCTCACTAGCATATCGAAGCAACTATCACTCGGAACTACTAAGGCTTGAAGTAAAGGTAAACCAGGGAATATGTGATATCATCGATGTAAAGGCCAACTTTTAGTAATCAAATCTCGGGTTAAGTATTTTACCAGATGAGCTGAGGATGGTGAAAAGGCCTTATAATGATCGTAAACAGCTTTATTTAGTATATCTTTTATTTGAGTTAATGAAGGATACATCTCTTTCCTTATCTGGGTCTTCTTGGGTTGACAGGTCTTTACAGATCCATCTATTTTATGGTGTTCTAGGGTGTTAGAAGGGAGATGAAAGGAGGGTTGAGCTGGGGGTTAAGGGGGGAAGAGCCCACTCTAGTCTTGGTGTTCTTGCCGCTTCTGAATCAGCAGTAGAATCCCTCTGAGCCTCGTCCCTTTCTTCAAGACAGAATCTGGGCTATTTGTAAGAAAGGATGAGGTGTTTAGAGGCTAGGGAAGGGACTTTCTCTCTTTGTTTTGCATGAGCACCCATGCTGGCTGTGTTTTTTCATACCGAAGATTCATACGAAAGAAGAGGTCTGTCCGGGCTGCCTTGAGGACTATTTATTAAATAAAATAGTTTGATAATGTTAAATAGGCCGAAGGAGCAATTATCCTTAAGCATATTGTAGAAAATGTTTAAGTTTAAGTAAGATAATGAGATATGGATCAAAGAGTAAGAGCCTTTGACAAGAAAGAATAGAAATGAGAGCCTCTATGCTCTTTAAGTATGCCTAATTCGTCCTACCTATAATTATCTCTTACTTGGATGTCTAGGACTAGGCACCCTTTTCTAAGGATCAAAGACATAATGAAAGGCTGAGAAAAGAAGTTTAGACCGTGCTAGTCCCATTTGATCTACTAATCCTTAATGTAAGAACAGGAAAAAGCGGGTACTAGAAACGGTAATGTTGCCCTCGTCAGAGAATTTATTTATTAGGTTGCTTAGATCCCCTTATGGGCTTCTAGTTCAATAGGTTAGAGCAGACCGCTCGTCACAGTGAAATTGCTGGTACAAAGCCCTACTAATACCAGTGCTTTATCTCGAACTTTGCTTTTTAGACTAGGTAAAAGTGATGCTTGGGATCTTGGACATAGGGCTTGGTTTGCTTTAATAGTCTTAGGTCTCTCGCCGGTCGGGAAAGAATATATTTAGCTTCTTCTATATCTAACCAATACCAGGCAAGTTATTCATTCTGAGCCAAGGGGTGCCAAAGAAAACAGGGGAGTTTGCTTCTCTTGGTTGGCTTGTTTGTTGAGTTCTTCCTCATGACCGAAACTTCGATCTCTATTATAATTATACAATTGATTTATGATCTCCGTACGATTCTCCTCTGGCTCTTAATGCTTTCTAGGACTTTGCTTCATATACAGAGCCATTATGTTCACTTAGTTAAGCAAATATGAGTTTATTGTTAAAAGGGCCAGGTTGAAGGGAGGTAGCAACACCAGATTCTAATTGGATGATCTCTTAGTAAGGATTTCCTAGTGTGCCATGTTACCTGAACTAGTTGTTTCACTGGAGTTAGTTTTATCTTCTAAGGACTTAGCCTTATTAAGGCCTTTTGACTCGTTTTACTGGGCCTGATCCGAGGTAGTATAGGTGGTCCAAGTAACCGTGTGCAATACCGCCTTTAACGGAGCGGCATCGTCCAAATATATACACCCTTGCTCGGGGCTTAAGAGTAGATAAAGGATTAGCCAGATTAGGTTTAATCCGACCCGACAGTTCTTTTATGTTACTACTCCTATTTTGCTTCTGGACTAAGTAGCACCCCTAACGAGGGATGGTAGCTTTCCTCTACGCCTTGACACGGTTTTTGGAATACTGGTCTATCTCTTATAACTGAGTCTACTAATGCCCTTATCTAAGCAGCAGGTATAACGACTCCTAACCCAACTAGTGGAAGGGAAGCTCTCTTCTCTAACAACTGGGATTGGATTCTAGGTGCTGACTAGGGAACAAATGCTACAGGATGGTACCTTCCCTCGTCTAGGGATTCAACTAGAGATTCTAGGGATGCTGAAACCCCGGTAACTGATATGGGATAGTTCCGTTTTACCTCTACTCTACTCTCTTCTAAGGTTCTTGTTCTAAGGGGTTACGGGGATCTAGTCTTGCTGTCTAGGTCCGGACTAGCTCAGGTATTAGATACTGGACTAGCTCAGTAGTAAAAGAACACAACACTCAGGTCTTCGCGCCTTCACACCTTCTAGGTCTAAGTGTCTAGGGCAAGGGCTGGATATAAGGCTAGGTCTAGGGCTAGGCTTCTAGGTTCCCTGGGCTTAGTGTCGTCTAGGTGACAAGGCTTAGGCAAGTTCTCCTGGTCTCTAGGTTTGTTGTGCCTGAGAAGCCTGCTATGCTATGTGATCTGCCTTTCCTACGTCGTCAACCCTAGGGAAAGATAGCTTCTTAGTGCGGAAGTCCGTTCAAGAGCTTACGGAGGAAAGCCTACTCGTTTAGTCTTTTTCGGTTCGGAAAGTGTTAAGCATCAGGTTCTTCTCCTCCTTAAAGAAAAATGACTTTGTACACAAATACAATGGAAAATCATTATTGATACAAAAGATAAATTAGATAAATAACTATTGAGACAAAAGATAAATAGAAGAAAAGATAATAAGAGAAAAGATAATAAGAGATACGCCCTCCTCCTACATATTTTATGCCCTCTCCTACAAAGAAACTCATAATACCAACGCCATTCGTAATTCCATCAATTACTCGTCTATCAAAAAAATGAGTTAATTCAGCTAATCCTCTTAGACCCTTAGTAAAAGATGTTGCATAAAAAGCATCGATGTAACCACGATTATATGACCAACTATATATTATAGTTATTAGTTTGTCTCCCCAAATGCGCGTCTGACCCTTTTTTAAAAATGCATTTTTAAAATTAAAATTTTGTAAAGATGAATAAAGGGGCTTATATAAAAGGGATGCTATAAGTATTCCAAAACATGCTAGACTGACTGACAAAATAGCATTTGAAAAAAATTCATACCAATCCACCGAATCAGTCAAATTTTTATGTAAAAGATTTATAGACGGAGTTAACCATTTTGATAATATATCCAAACCCATTCCTTCTTGATTCAAAGGAAGTGCCAGGGATCCCACGAACAAGGTAAATAGAACCAATACAAGCAAAGAGAATAACATAGTATTATCTGATTCATGGGGATATAAAAAACTTTTTTTTTTACAAGTTTTTAAATGAATAATAAAGGGTTGGTTGATGGTTTTTACCATATTATAAATTTGGTTTTGGTATGCCGTCTTAGAAAAAAAAGAAGCCTTCTCATTATTATTCATTATTAATAAAGTTAATAAACTTATATATATATATTTTTTTTTTAAGCCTTCTTTTCCCCATAGAGATACTGAATAAAACGGACTCATTCCCATTTGTTTTCCACTGTAATTTTGAAAATTAGTATTTAAATGCCCTTCAAAAGTAAGTAAATAAATTCGAAACATATAAAATGCAGTTAACCCGGCTGTGGAACAAGCTATTATTCCGAAAAGTGGTGAATACAACCAAGTATCATTAAGAATTTCATCTTTGGACCAAAAACAAGCAAGTGGGGGAATACCACAAAGAGAAAGTGTACCTAATAAAAAAGCTGTTTTTGTAATTGGGACATGTTTTGTTAAACCGCCCATAAGAACCATATTCTGACTTTTATCTGGAGAATATCCAATAATAGCTTCCATTGAATGAATAATTGATCCAGATCCTAAAAACAATAATGCTTTAGAGTAAGCATGAGTAATCAAATGAAATAAAGCAGCTCGATATGACCCCATACCTAAAGCTAACATCATATAACCCAATTGAGACATTGTAGAATAGGCTAAACTTCTCTTAATATCTTTTTGAGCAAGAGCCAAAGTAGCTCCTAATAGTACTGTTATTATACTTATTAAAGATATAAAATTCATTATGTAGGGTATTCCTATGAAAAGAGGAAGAAGACGAGCGACAAGAAAAATGCCCGCTGCTACCATCGTAGCAGCATGAATCAGAGCCGAAATAGGGGTAGGCCCTTCCATGGCATCAGGTAACCATACATGAAGGGGGAATTGTGCCGATTTAGCAATTGCACCGGAAAATACTAGAAAAACGCATAAATTATAAACTAAAAAAGTAAACGCATTATCATTATTATAACTTAAGTTATTGAATATTTCGAACAAATCCTGAAATTCAAAACTACCTGTTATCCAATAAAGACCTAAGATTCCTAAAAATAAACCAAAATCTCCTATACGATTAGTTACAAAAGCTTTTTGACAAGCATTTGCAGCAATAGGTCGTGTGAACCAAAAACCTATTAATAGATATGAGCACATTCCAACTAATTCCCAAAAAATATAAATTTGTATCAAATTTGAACTCGTAACTAATCCCAGCATGGAAGTATTGAAAAAACTCATATAAGCAAAAAATCTTAAATATCCTTGATCATGAGACATATAATTATCACTATAAATCAAAACCAGAATTCCAACAGTAGTAATTAATATTAACATAATAGAAGTAAGTGGGTCGATCAAGTGGCCGAACTCTAAAGAAAAATCATTATTAATAGTCCAAGACCATACATATTGATATATGAAATTGCTATTTATTTGCTGAATAGCCAGATCTGCAGAACAAATCATAACTATACTTAATAATAAAACACTAGGAAAAGCCCACATGCGACGAAGATTTTTTGTTGCCGTCGGAAAAAAGAGAAGCCCGACTCCGATTAAGACAGGAACTGTAAGTGGAACGAAAGGTATGATCCATGCATATGGATATGTATGTTCCATAAGAAAAACCTTTTTCATTTTAAATTAATTCTTTCCGATTCACCGGATCTTCTCTCTTTCGCAAAAAAAAAGGGAAAAAAATATATATATATATATAGATTAGAGATGCAAGACCAAAATTTAATCTTCTTAAGTAGTCTTATTCTTTACCAAATCGTTCAAATCAAGAAGTTACAATTGATTAAATGATATCACCCTTACTAGTGCAAAGTGAATAGTTATTTATTATTTATTAAGTAATATGGTTCTATATTTAAAGCTATTTCGGGAGATCCAGAAAAAAAAAGCTTTTTTAACTTTAACCAATTTTATTTCTTTTTATTTCTATAGTACGTTGGATACTATAGCTATAGAGCTTTTACTATGAGGATATAAAGAAATCCATTAGTATAGTATGAATTCGTTTTTTTTGTCCGGAAAGTTATAATTTATTAATTATATGTAATATAAATGTAAAAAAAAATTAATGACATATAATCTTTTTTCGCCTTTTTTTTAGCAAAGTAGTATTATCTAAATAAAGAACTAGATGGATAATCAATAGTAAATAAAGATTCGTTTTTATTGAATATTTAATATTATATTAATACTAGATAGATGTCTTTCACATCCAACTATAACAATGAGTAATCTCTTGATTTTTGAATGGCAGTTCCAAAAAAACGTACTTCTATGTCAAAAAAGCGGATTCGTAAAAATTCTTGGAAAAAGAAGGGATATTGGGCAGCGTTAAAAGCTTTTTCATTATCGAAATCTCTTTCGACCGGGAATTCAAAAAGTTTTTTTGTGCCGACAAATAAATAATCAAACATTGGAATAATCGGAATAAGAACTGAATGACTTTTTTGTTCTATCCCTAGATCCTAGATAGTTCTAGGGATAGAACAAAAAAGTCTTATTCCCACAGAGGATAAACTATGCGTAAGCTTATTATTTTATTAAGTTAAATATAACTGACATTCTAAAATCAGATAAATATACTCTATTAGTGAACACATATTTAAATGACGTTGTATTCCTAAATTAAAAATTTTAATCATTCCTAAATATGAATTGACTACTTCAATCTCGACGATTGAGTATTAATAGGTTATTATAATTTTGAGCAAGCCGCTATGGTGAAATCGGTAGACACGCTGCTCTTAGGAAGCAGTGCTAGAGCATCTCGGTTCGAGTCCGAGTGGCGGCATGGGATCTATCTTCTAAAACTTCTAAAATAAAAGAGATAGACTAAGTCCTATTAAGTAATTCCAGAAATTAAACTCCCTGCATTCCGTAATTATAATTAAGGTACTCCCCCCTTAAAAAAATATATATAATATGATTTTTTCGACTTTCGAACATATATTAACTCATATATCCTTTTCTATTATTTCAATTTTAATTACACTATATTTTATAACCTTATTAGTGGATGAAATCGGAGGACTAGATGATTCATCCGAAAAGGGCATGATAGCGAGCTTTTTCTGTATAACCGGATTATTAATCACGCGGTGGATTTATTCGCGACATTTTCCATTAAGTGATTTATATGAATCATTAATTTTTCTTTCGTGGAGTTTATCCAGTATTAATATGCTTCCGTATTTTCAAAAACATAAAAATAATTTAAGCGCAATAACCGCGCCAAGTGCTATTTTTACCCAAGGCTTTGCTACTTCGGGTCTTTTAACTGAAATGCATCAATCCGCAATATTAGTACCTGCTTTACAATCCCAATGGTTGATGATGCATGTAAGCATGATGGTATTGGGCTATGCAGCTCTTTTATGTGGATCATTATTATCAATAGCTCTTTTAGTCATTACATTTCGAAAAGACATAAGTATTCTTCATAAAAGCAACCATTTATTAAAATTAAATGAGTTAGTTTACTTTAATGAGACCAAATACACAAATTACACAAATAAAATAAACAATATTGTAAAAAATACTTCATTTCTTTCTCATAGGAATTATTACAAGTATCGATTGATTCAACAATTGGATGATTGGGGTTATCGTGTTATTAGTCTAGGTTTTATCTTTTTAACCATAGGTATTCTTTCGGGAGCAGTATGGGCTAATGAGGCATGGGGATCATATTGGAATTGGGACCCAAAAGAAACTTGGGCATTTATTACTTGGACCATATTTGCGATTTATTTACATACACGAACAAAGGCAAATTTACAAGGTGAAAATTCGGCAATTGTGGCTTCTATGGGGTTTATAATAATTTGGATATGCTATTTTGGGGTTAATCTATTAGGAATAGGGTTACATAGTTATGGTTCATTTAACCTCTAATTGAATTGCAGAAAGGGCGTGACTAATACAGTTAGGTGTAGGACTATATATAATAAAACTTCGTGTAAGCTGACGAGAACCCTTTGAATCCAGATTGTAGTGATTCAAAGGGTTCGGAATAATTCGGTTTACAATTCATTTTTTATTATCTTAAGTAAACTATTTATCAAAAAAATTAGATAGAATAGTTTCGACCTTGTCAACTGATAATGAAAGAACGAAATCCGGGTAAATACCAATCCCTATTACTGGTAAAAAAATAGAAAGAGAAACAAATAATTCTCGCGGCCCCGAATCAAAAAAATAAGAATTTGGGGCATTAAATAGCTTATATCCATAGAACATCTGGCGTAACATAGATAATGAATAAATAGGAGT